TTAAGATTTAGTAATATAAAAATTAAAAACTAATTTTGTGCCAGCAGTTGCGGTTAAACAAAATTTAAAATAAATTTTTTTAGTTGTTAATTTATAAAAAAAAAATAAAATTAATTAAAAATTTAAATTATTAGGTGAAATTTTAATTTAATAAAAAATTAAATTTTTATTTATGATAATTAATAAATTTTAAAAAAAAACTAGGATTAGATACCCTATTATGAAAAATTTAAATTTAAAATACTAAAATAGTAATTAATTTTTTATTGAAACTTAAATAAATTGGCGGTATTTTAGTTCATTTAGAGGAATCTGTTTAATAATTGATATTCCACGAATAAATTTACTTAATTTAATAATTTGTATATCGTTGTTAAAAAAATATTTTAAAATAATAATAATATTTAAAAATTTAAATTTAAAATTAAATCAGATCAAGATGCAGTTTATAATTAAGAATATAATGGATTACAATAAATTTATTTAAATGAATATGAATTTGTAAAAATTTATTAAAGGTGGATTTAAAAGTAATTTTATTTAATTTTTTAAAATGATTAAAAATTAAAATATGTACATATTGCCCGTCACTTTCATATATAAGTTGGAATAAGTCGTAACAAAGTAGAGGTACTGGAAAGTGTTTCTAGAATGTTCAAATTAGAGCTTGTAAAAGTTTTTCATTTACATTGAAAAGAATATTAATATTTTAATTAATTTGAAAAATAAAAATTAATAATGGGGGTTATTAATAAAAAAAATTTTATTATATTAAATTTTAAGTAGGGTTATTTGAAAAAATTGAATATTTTATAGTTAATTAGTATTGTAAAAGAATTTTGAAAATATATGAAAATAAATTTATTGAAAAGTAATTTTAATTTAATGTATCTTGTGTATCAGAGTTTATTAATAAAATAATTATTTTTAATTTTTTTCGAATTTAAAAGAGATAATTATTTATTAAAGTTATTGTTGCATAAATATTTTAAATAATTAATTTGAAATGAAATGTTAATCGTTTTTAAATATATCTAGTTTTTTTAGAAAAAAATTTAATTTTAAATTAATATTTAATAATTAATTTATTTTTTTTATAATTTTATTATTAAATTAATTTTATATTTTAAGGGATAAGCTTTAAATTAAATTTTTATAATTTTTGATCTTTTTAATTAAAATTTTTATTATTTATATTGTAAATAAATTTTATTTTATTATAAATAATTTTATATTTGTTTAAAATTTAATTTAAATTTAATTTTTTATAAAAAAAAAATTTTTAATTTAATAAAATATGATATAATGATAAAATTAGTATATTAATTTAATTTAATAGGATGTTATTATATGATTATTAATTTTAAGGAATTCGGCAAAATTTTATGTCCACTTGTTTATCAAAAACATGTCTTTTTGATTTTAATTTAAGGTTTAATCTGCCCACTGATGAATATTAAAGGGCTGCAGTATTTTGACTGTACAAAGGTAGCATAATCATTAGTCTTTTAAATGGTGACTTGTATGAATGATTGGATGAGATATAAGCTGTCTTAAATTTATTTAATAGAATTTAATTTTTTAATTAAAAAGTTAAAATATGTTAAAAAGACGAGAAGACCCTATAGAGTTTTATAAATAATATTAGATTAAGAATATTTATAAAGTTAAAATTATTTGAAATTTATTTATTTATTTGATTGGGGTGATTAAAAAATTTAATTAACTTTTTTTAATTTTTAACATAGATAAGTGATTTGATGGATCCAATTTTATTGATTGAAAGAAAAAATTACCTTAGGGATAACAGCGTAATTTTTTTTTTTAGTTCATATAAGAAAAAGAGTTTGCGACCTCGATGTTGGATTAAGATGAAATTTAAATGTAAAAGTTTGAGTGTTTTGATCTGTTCGATCATTAAAATCTTACATGATCTGAGTTCAAACCGGTGTGAGCCAGGTTGGTTTCTATCTTTTAGGAAAAATAATATTTTAGTACGAAAGGATCGAATATTAAAATTAAATTTAATATTTAAAGAATATTATTAAAATTTATTTAAAATTAGTAAAATTTATAAGATTTGTATTTAATAATAAATGATAATTAAGTTTTATTGTTAATAAGAGAAAAATTCAATTAATTAATTTTAATTCATAATATGTTTATTTATTAATAAACTATTTTGGCAGAGAAAATGTCATGATTTTAGAATTCATAAATATATAAAAATTTATATAGATAGTATATGTTTTTAGTTGATTTATTTCTTATTTTTATTGGTTTAATTATTTTAATTTTAGGGGTTTTAATTGGGGTTGCTTATATAACTTTATTAGAACGTAAGTTATTAGGTTATATTCAAATTCGTAAAGGTCCTAATAAGGTGGGGTTTATTGGTATTTTACAACCATTTTCAGATGCTATTAAATTATTTACTAAGGAACAGACATATCCTAATTTTTCTAATTATTTTTCTTATTATTTTTCTCCTATTATTAGATTTATTTTATCTTTGGTTATTTGAACATTAATTCCTTATTTTTTTAATTTAATTAGTTTTAATTTGGGTTTATTATTTTTTTTATCTTGCACTAGAATAGGAGTTTATACAGTAATAGTTGCAGGGTGAGCTTCTAATTCTAATTATTCTTTATTAGGGGGTTTACGGGCTGTTGCTCAAACAATTTCTTATGAAGTAAGTTTAGCTCTTATTTTAATATCTAGAATTGTGATAATTATAAGATTTAATTTATTTATATTTTTTAATTATCAAATTTATATTTGAATATTTATATTTATATATCCTTTAGCTTTATGTTGAATATCTTCTAGTTTAGCTGAGACTAATCGTACTCCTTTTGATTTTGCAGAGGGTGAAAGAGAATTAGTTTCTGGGTTTAATGTTGAATATAGAAGAGGGGGATTTGCATTGATTTTTTTATCAGAATATTCAAGAATTTTATTTATAAGTTTTTTATTTGTAATTTTATATTTAGGGGGGTATGATATAACTTTTTTATTTTACTTAAAAATATCTATAATTTCTTTTTTATTTATTTGAGTTCGTGGTACACTGCCTCGTTATCGTTATGATAAGTTAATATATTTAGCTTGGAAAAGATATCTACCTATTTCTTTAAATTATTTAATATTATTTATTGGTTTAAAAATTTTTTTATTGATAATTTTTTTAGTATAAAATTAATAGAATTTTTATTCTTTCTTATGTTTTCAAAACAAATGCTTATTACAAGCTCATTAATTTAATTAATTAAAAATTAATTTATCTCAATATAATCTTATAATAGGAGTTAAAATGAAATAAGAAAAATAGAAAATTGTTAGAAGTTGTCCTGTGATAATATAGGGGATTTCAACAGGTTGAGCCCCAATTCAGGTTAATAGAATAATAGTTATAATTATCATTCAAAATATAGTTTGATTAATGGGATAGAATTGAATTCCTTGTATTTTTTTATTAAAAGTTAATGGTAAAATAATTAAAATTAAGATAGATATAACTAATGCAATAACCCCTCCTAGTTTATTAGGAATAGAACGTAAAATTGCATATGCAAATAAAAAATATCATTCAGGTTGAATATGAATTGGAGTGACTAGAGGATTAGCGGGGATGAAGTTATCAGGATCTCCTAGTAAATATGGATTAATTAAAGTAAGTATTACTAAGAAAAATAATAAAATAATAAATCCTAAAATATCTTTATATGTAAAAAATGGGTGAAATGGAATTTTATCTAAATTTCTATTAATTCCTAATGGGTTATTAGATCCTGTTTGATGTAAGAAAAGTAAGTGAATTATTGTTATTATTAATAAAATGAATGGTAATAAGAAATGAAATGTATAGAATCGTGTTAAAGTTGCATTATCTACGGCAAATCCCCCTCAAATTCAGTTTACTAATATAGTTCCTAAGTATGGAATTGCAGATAGTAAATTAGTAATTACTGTAGCTCCTCAAAATGATATTTGTCCCCAGGGTAAAACATATCCTATAAAAGCTGTTCCTATCAATAAAAATAAAATAATAACTCCTACTATTCATGTATATTTTAAATTAAATGATTCATAATAAATACCTCGTCCAATATGGAGATAGATGCAAATAAAAAAAAAAGAAGCTCCATTAGCATGGAGAGTTCGAATTAATCACCCATAATTTACATTTCGGCAAATATAATTTACTCTATAAAATGCTAATTCAATATTGGCTGTATAATATATAGTTAAGAATAATCCTGTTAAAATTTGAATAATTAAACATAATGCTAATAAAGATCCAAAATTTCATCAACTTGAGATATTAGTGGGGGTAGGTAAGTCGATTAATGATCCATTAATAATTTTAATAATTGGGTGGGTTTTTCGTAATGATTTAAATTTATTTATCATTAGTTTATAAAGAGGATCGTAAAGGACCAAAGAAAATGTTAGTAATTTTTACTACTGCAATTAGGGTAATAAATAAATAAATAATTATTAACATTGTTATTATGTAGGTTTGTTGGTTATAAAGTTTACTTAAATTAAATTTATTTTCATTATTTAAAAATAATATTATTTCTTTAATATTTTCTATTTCTGAGTTATTAGATAAGTTTATTCAATTTAAGTTGTTTATGTAAATAAAAGATATAAAAATTGCAAAATAAATTATAATCGATAAAAAGGTTTTTATTTTTAAATTTATTATGAAAAGTTCATTTGATGCAATTCTTGTTACATAGATAAATAATACTAATAATCCCCCTAAAAAAGTTAAAAATAGAATATAAGAAAATCAGTATGTTTTAATTAATATACCTGTAATAATACAAGTTAAAATGGTTTGAATAAGAATAATAAGTCCTATAGATAATGGATGATTTAAAAAAATTATAGTTATGGATATTATTAATATTATTATAGAAATTATAAGTTTTGTTATTTCAAATACAAAGAGTAGTTTAAATAAAATAATAATTTTGGAGATTATTGATAAAGAATTTCTTTTTCTTTGAAGTTTTTAATGAAAAATTCATAATTTTGGTTTACAAGACCAATGTTTTTTTAAACTATAAAAACATTATTAATGAAAATTATTTTAAATATATGATTGATTTTTATATTAATATATATTGTGGGTAATTTAATTTTTGTATCTAAACATAAGCATTTATTAATTGTATTATTAAGATTGGAATTTATTGTTTTAAGAATTTTTTTTTTTATGTTGATAATATTAAATTTTATTGAAAATGATATATATTTATTAATAGTTTTTTTAGTTTTTTCTGTTTGTGAGGGTTCATTAGGTCTTTCAATTTTAGTTTCAATAATTCGTACTCATGGTAATGATTATTTTCAAAGATTTAGATTATTATAATAATAATTTATTAATTGGATTTTATGATAAAATTTTTATTTATAATAATTTTTATAATTCCTTTATGTTTTAAACAAAAAATATTTTGATTGGTTCAAATATTATTATTTTTTATAATAATTATAATAATAAATTTAAATATTAGATTTATTTATTTTTCTAATATTAGATATATATATTCTTGTGATATAATTTCTTTTGGTTTAATTTTATTAAGAGTGTGAATTTGTGGATTGATAATTATAGCTAGAGAAAATTTATTAAAAATAAATTTTTATTTTAATTTTTTTTTATTTAATATTATATTTTTATTAATTATATTGTATATAACTTTTAGATCTATAAATTTATTTATATTTTATTTATTTTTTGAGGGGAGTTTAATTCCTACTTTAATATTAATTATTGGGTGAGGGTATCAACCTGAGCGAATTCAAGCTGGTATATATTTATTATTTTATACTTTATTTGCATCATTACCTTTATTAATGGGAATTTTTTATATTTATTTAAATATTGATACAATATATATATATATATTAAAATTTTATAATATAAATTATTTTTTATTATATATTTGTATGGTTCTTGCTTTTTTAGTAAAAATACCTATATATTTTGTTCATTTATGATTACCTAAAGCTCATGTTGAGGCTCCTGTTTCAGGCTCAATAATTTTAGCTGGGGTTATATTAAAGTTAGGGGGTTATGGAATATTACGTGTTTTAATTTTTTTACAAATAGTTAATATAAAATTAAATTATTTATGGGTTGTAATTAGATTATTAGGGGGGTTTTATATTTCATTAAAGTGTTTTTCTCAGGTAGATGTAAAATCTTTAATTGCTTACTCATCTGTTGCTCATATAAGATTAGTTATTGGAGGTATTATAGTAATAAATTATTGGGGGTTTATAGGGGCTTATATTTTAATAATTGGTCATGGTTTATGTTCTTCAGGTATATTTTGTTTAGCAAATATTAATTATGAACGATTAAGTAGACGGAGAATTTTTATTAATAAGGGTATAATAAATTTTATACCTTCTATGAGATTATGATGATTTTTGTTAATATCTTCTAATATAGCCGCTCCCCCCTCTTTAAATTTATTAGGAGAAATTAGTTTAATTAATAGATTAATGAGTTGATCTTGAATTTCTATAATTATGTTAATATTAATTTCTTTTTTTAGAGCGGGTTATAGTCTTTATTTGTATTCTTATACCCAACATGGGGGTTATTATATGGGATTATATAGATTTTATTCTGGAGTTTCTCGTGAGTATTTATTATTACTATTGCATTGGCTACCTTTAAATTTTATAATCTTAAAGGTTGATTATAGTATAATTTGATTTTATTTAAATAATTTAATTATAAAATATTGATTTGTGGAGTCAAAAATATGATAAAATTCATTTTAAATTATTAATAAAGTTAATTATTCAATTTGTTTTCTTTCTTTCTTTTTTTTATTTTTATTAATATTTTTAAATTTTATATTTATAGTTTATTTTATAATAAATAATTTAGTTATTTTTTTAGAGTGAGAAGTTATTTCTTTTAACTCTATAAATATTGTAATATCTATTTTATTAGATTGAATATCTTTTTTATTTATAATATATGTTTTATTAATTTCTTCAGTGGTTATTTATTATAGAAAAAGATATATAAGATCTGAGATAAATTTAAGTCGATTTATTATTTTAGTATTATTATTTGTATTTTCTATAATTTTATTAATTATTAGTCCTAATATTATTAGAATTTTATTAGGATGGGATGGTTTAGGTTTGGTTTCTTATTGTTTAGTAATTTATTATCAAAATTTAAAATCTTATAATGCTGGTATATTAACTGCTTTATCAAATCGAGTTGGGGATGTTTTTATTTTGATAGTAATTGCTTGAATAATAAATTACGGAAGATGAAATTATATTTTTTATTTAAATTTTATAAGAAATGATTTTGAGATAACAATAATTGGAATAATAGTAATTATGGCAGCAATAACTAAGAGAGCTCAAATTCCTTTTAGTTCTTGATTACCAGCTGCTATAGCCGCTCCAACTCCTGTTTCAGCTTTAGTTCATTCATCTACTTTAGTAACAGCAGGTGTTTATTTATTAATTCGATTTAATATATTATTAGTAGATATTTTTTTTTTAAAAATCTTATTATTATTGTCTGGTTTGACGATATTTATGGCGGGGATTTCAGCTAATTATGAGTTTGATTTAAAAAAAATTATTGCTTTATCAACTTTAAGTCAATTAGGTTTAATAATGAGAATTTTAAGTATAGGATTTCCTGATTTAGCTTTTTTTCATTTATTAACTCATGCAGTATTTAAAGCTTTATTATTTATATGTGCTGGGGTTATTATTCATATAATAAGAGATATACAAGATATTCGATTTATAGGGGGTATTAGTTATTATATTCCTATAACTTCATTGTGTTTAAATATTTCTAATATAGCTTTATGTGGGGTTCCTTTTTTAGCTGGATTTTATTCTAAGGATATAATTTTAGAAATAATTAGATTTAGAAATTTAAATTTATTAATTTTTTTTTTATACTATATTTCGACAGGGTTAACAGTTTTTTATACTTTACGATTAATTTTTTATTTAATATTGAATGATTTTAATTTAATTTGTATTTTTAATTTATATGATGAGGATTATATTATATTAAAAAGAATATTTGTTTTATTATTTATAAGAGTGATTAGTGGGGGATTTTTAAGATGAATAATTTTTCCTTATCCTTATATGATTTATTTACCTTTCAATATAAAAATAATAGTAATTTATGTTAGATTATTAGGGGGTATTTTAGGTTATTTAGTGAGAAACATGAAAATTTATTCTTTAAATAAATTTTTATGTTTTTATAATTTAAGAAATTTTTTATGTTTGATGTGATTTATACCTGGTTTATCTACTTATGGGGTTAGTTATAATTTTTTAAATTTTAGTCAAAATTTATTAAAAAATATTGATTTTGGTTGAAGAGAAATTTATAGTGGGCAGGGTATAGTTAATATTATAAAAAATTATTCAATTTTTTATAATATTTTACAAATAAATAATTTTAAAATTTATTTATTTAGATTTATTTTATGAATAATAATTTTTTTAATATTATTATTAATTTTATAAAGAATTTAAATAGCTTATAAATAGAGTGTAATATTGAAGATATTAAGGAGATTATTTAATCTTTAAATAAATTAATATATTTATAAAAAAAAATTTTTATTTTTACAATGAAAATGTAAAGTTTTATTTAAACTATATAAATAGAAATATTAATGGAATTTAACCACTAAAAATTAAGTTAGCAGCTTGATTTTAATCTTTATATTTCTTAATAAATTAGTTAATATTTTAATTGGAATAATAATTCAATTTTATCATTAACAGTGATATACCTCAATTTTGGTTTCAATTAATAATTAAATAAGGAGTAAGAAACTCTTTCTTTTAAGTCGAAATTAAATGCAGTGATTGCTTCTTATTTATTATTGAGTTTTAAGTTTTTAAGATAAATTGATTTTTCAATATTTTTTGATTGCAAATCAAATATTTTATTTTAAATTATAATCCTTAATTAGTTCAGTTTAGTATGTTTTGATTTCATTCATGATATAATCCTATAAGTAAAATAATTAAAAAAAAAAATCTAATTTTAGTTCAAATAATAAAGTTTGTTATTTTAAATAATGGGATGATAGGGAAAATTAAAGCAATTTCTACATCAAAAATTAAAAAAATTACTGTAATTAAGAAAAAATGTAATGAAAATGGAATTCGCGCTGAAGATTTAGGGTCAAATCCACATTCAAAAGGGGAACATTTTTCTCGGTCTATAAATGATTTTTTTGATAAAATTATTGAGAGTATTATTATAATATTTGAAATTATTATAATTAAAAAGATAATAGATAATATTAATGTGATTATTTATATTAAAATATTTTAAACTTTTTGATTGGAAGTCAAATATACTAATTATATTATATAAATAGTTAATTTCCTCATCAATAGATAGAGATGTATAAAAATAATCATACAACATCTACGAAATGTCAATATCAGGCTGCTGCTTCAAATCCAAAATGGTGGTTTCTTGAAAAGTGGTTATTTAATCTTCGATTAAGGCAAACAATTAAGAAGATAGTTCCAATTATTACATGTAATCCATGAAATCCTGTTGCTATGAAAAAAGTAGATCCATAAATTCTATCAGCGATAGTAAATGGTGCTTCAATATATTCATAAGCTTGTAAAATAGTGAAGTAAATTCCTAAACATACTGTAATAAATAATCCTTGATTAGTTTGATTATAATTATTTTCTATTATAGCGTGGTGAGCTCAAGTAATTGTTACTCCTGATCTAATTAAAATAATAGTATTAAGAAGGGGGATTTGAAATGGGTTAAATGGTGTAATATTTAAAGGGGGTCAAATTGCTCCAATTTCAATATTAGGGGATAAACTACTGTGAAAAAATGCTCAAAAAAATGAAATAAAAAAAAATACTTCTGATACAATAAATAAAATCATACCTCATCGTAACCCCTTAGTTACTAAAATTGTATGTTTACCTTGAAATGTTCCTTCTCGACAAATATCTCGTCATCATTGAATTATTGTTAAAATAATAATTATATAGCCTAAAATTAATAAGTTTAAGTTAAAGTTATGGAATCATTTTACTATCCCTGTTACTAAAGTTATTACCCCAATAGCCCCTGTTAAAGGTCATGGTCTATAATCTACTAAGTGAAATGGGTGATTAGAGTTAGTTGTCATTTATAAAATTTTTAATTTACTTCTCTAGAATATAATGTTCTTAAAATTGCAATAACATAAGATTGAATAACCGCAACTGCTGATTCTAAGATTAATAATATAATTTGAATTATTAGTAAAAAAATAATTAAATAATTAGGTATATTAATACCTGTAGATCTAAGTAAAGTTATTAATAAATGTCCAGCAATTATATTTGCTGTTAATCGTACAGCTAGTGTTCTTGGTCGAATAATATTACTAATTGTCTCAATTAATACTATAAATGGTATTAAAATATTGGGGGTTCCTTGAGGAATTATATGGATAAATATATGTTGAGAGTTATTAATTCATCCATAAATTATAAAGCTGAATCATAATGGAAGACTTAAAGAAAGAGATAGAGTTAAATGACTAGTTCTAGTAAAGATATAGGGAAATAATCCTAGAAAATTATTAAAAAGTACAAATGAGAATATAGAAACAAAGATTATTGTTGATCCATAAAAATAATTATTTTTTAATAAAGTTTTAAATTCTTTATGTAGATTAGTTAAAATAAAATTTCATAATAATAAGAATCGATTAGGTAATATTCAAAATGTATAAGGGATAAATATAATTCCAATAATTGTTCTAATTCAATTAATAGATATATTAAAAATATTAGTAGATGGGTCAAAAATAGAAAATAAATTTGTTATCATTTTCAATTAAGGTTAATTTTATTTTTTTTATTGTTAATTTTATTAATTTTATTATAGTAAAAAATATAATAATTTATTATATTAAATATAATAAAAATTAAAATAAATAAAAAAAAAGATATAAATCAATTAATTGGTATTATCTGAGGGATAAAAGAATATTACTTTAGCAATAATTTAAATTTGACATTTTTATGTTATATTATTTAACTAATTCTTTATTTCATTAGAAGTAATTGCTAATTTACTATAAAATGGTTTAAGAGACCAGTACTTGCTTTCAGTCATCTAATGATGAATAATTATTAATTCAATTAATAAAATTGCTAATTGGTACTCTTTCAACTACAATAGGTATAAAACTATGATTTGCCCCACAAATTTCAGAGCATTGCCCAAAAAATAATCCAGGTCGATTAAGAAAAAAGTTAGTTTGATTAAGTCGACCTGGATTAGCATCTACTTTTACTCCTAATGCTGGAATTGTTCATGAGTGAATTACATCAGTAGCAGTTACTATAATTCGAATTTGGTTATTTAATGGTAAAACGATTCGATTATCTACATCTAATAAGCGAAATCCATTTAAGGAGAGTTCATTTGATGGGATTATATAAGAGTCAAATTCTACATTGAAAAAGTCTGAATATTCATAACTTCAATATCATTGGTGTCCAATTGACTTTAAGGTGATTAATGGGTTATTAAGTTCATCTAGTAAGTATAATAATCGTAGGGATGGTAATGCAATAAAAATTAAAGTAATAGCTGGTAGAATAGTTCAAATTAATTCAATTATTTGACCCTCTAATAAAAATCGATTAATATATTTATTAAAAAATAAATTAGTTATTAAATATCTAACTAAGATAGTGATTATAATAAGGATAATTAATGTATGATCATGAAAAAAAATAATTTGTTCTATTAATGGAGAGGCTCCATTTTGTAAGTTGAGGTTAGATCATGTTGCTATTTCTAAAAAAAGGATATTCCTTTATATATGGGGTTTAAATCCATTACATGTAGTCTGTCATATTAGAAATAACTTAAAATAGGAAGTTCATTATAAGAATGTTCAGCTGGAGGTAAGTTTTGGTATCATTCAATAGAAGATCTTATGTTTAAAGTAAAAATTCTAATTCGTTGATTAATTATTGATTCTCAAATAATAATTAATATTATTATAACACCTAATAAAGAGATATAAGAGCCCAATGAGGATATAATATTTCATGAAATATATGAATCTGGATAATCAGAGTATCGTCGAGGTATTCCAGCTAATCCTAAAAAGTGTTGGGGAAAAAATGTTAAATTTACTCCAATAAATATGATTAAAAATTGAATTTTTAATATAAAGGGATTTATAGATAATCCAGTAAATAATGGGTATCAGTGAATAAACCCCCCTATAATAGCAAATACTGCCCCTATTGATAGTACATAATGAAAATGAGCCACTACATAATAAGTATCGTGAAGGGTAATGTCAATAGAGGAGTTAGCAAGAATTACTCCTGTTAATCCCCCAACAGTAAATAAAAATACAAATCCTAATCTTCAAAGTATAGAAGGACTATAATTTATTTGTGTTCCATGAAGGGTTGCTAATCATCTGAAAATTTTAATTCCTGTTGGTACTGCAATAATTATAGTTGCAGAAGTAAAGTAAGCTCGGGTATCAATATCTATACCTACTGTAAATATATGATGAGCTCATACAATAAATCCTAATAATCCAATTGCTAATATGGCATAAATTATCCCTAAACAACCAAAAGTTTCTTTTTTACCTCTTTCTTGAGAAATAATATGAGAAATTATTCCAAATCCAGGTAAAATTAAAATATAAACTTCAGGGTGCCCAAAAAATCAAAATAAGTGTTGGTATAAGATAGGATCTCCCCCTCCAGCAGGGTCAAAGAATGATGTATTTAAATTTCGATCAGTTAGTAATATAGTAATTGCTCCAGCAAGAACTGGTAATGATAATAATAGTAAAAATGCTGTAATTCCCACAGCTCAAACAAATAAAGGTATTTGATCAAATGATATATTATTTAATCGTATATTAATAATTGTTGTAATAAAGTTAATTGCACCTAGAATAGAGGAAATTCCAGCTAAATGTAGGGAAAAAATAGCTAAATCGACTGATCTACCCCCATGGGCAATATTAGATGATAAAGGGGGGTAAACAGTTCATCCAGTTCCAGCTCCATTTTCTACAATTCTTCTTGAAATTAATAGGGTAAGAGAGGGTGGTAATAATCAAAATCTTATATTATTTATTCGTGGAAATGCTATATCAGGGGCCCCTAATATTAAAGGTACTAATCAATTACCAAATCCTCCAATTATAATTGGTATTACTATGAAAAAAATTATAATAAAAGCATGAGCTGTCACAATAGTATTGTAAATTTGATCATCTCCGATTAAAGATCCAGGGGTGCCTAATTCAGCACGAATTAATAATCTTAATGAAGTTCCTACTATTCCAGCTCAAATTCCAAAAATAAAATATAATGTTCCGATATCTTTATGATTTGTTGAATATAATCATTTTCGCTAATTTATTATTTATAATTTTAAAAATAAAATGGCTGAGGGTTTATAAGCGATAAATTGTAAATTTATTTACGAGAAATTTCTCTTTTATTAGGCCTTATATTCAATAATGATTTAAAATTGCAAATTTTAAGGAAAAATATAAAATTTTTAAGGCTTAAAGAGAAGAATCTTTATAAATAATTTTGAAGACTATTAGTTTAAATTAACTTAAAACCTTAAAAAAATAAAAAAGTTCTTAAGATAATTCCTGAAATAGAAATAAATGATATAAAGTTAGTAAATAATAAGAAATTATTTTTAAAATAAGTTTTAAATCATTTTATTTTAATATAGTTAAATATTAAAGAAGAATAAATAATTCGAATATAAAAAAATAACATAATTAATCTTATTATAATAAAAATAAATCTTAATAAAAATATTTTATTATTAATTAAAAAATTAATGATAATTCATTTAGGTAAAAATCCAATAAAAGGAGGTAATCCCCCTAAAGATAAAAAATTAATAAATAAATTAATTTTAATTATTGATTTTATATTATTAATAAAGAGTTGATTAATAAAAAATATATTTAAATTATAAAATATAAAAATTATAATTCTAATTAAAAATGAATAAGTAGTAAAATAAAAAATTCATAAATTTTCTCTAATTATAATGGCAAAGATTATTCATCCTAAATTATTAATAGAGGAGTAAGTTATTAATTTTCGTAGTGAAGTTTGATTTAATCCCCCAATAGCTCCAATTATGATATTAGCTATTATTATGATTAATAAAAAATTATTATTTATATAGTAAGACAATAAAATTATGGGGGTAATTTTTTGTCATCTTATTAAAATAAAATTATTAAATCAAGATAATCCTTCAACAATATTTGGGAATCAAAAATGAAATGGGGCTGAACCTATTTTTATTAATAAAGATGAGTTAATTATAATTGATAAAAAGTTATTTAAGTCAAAATTTTTTAATAAAATTATTTTTATTAAAATAGAAAATAAAAAATTAATTGAGGCAATAGATTGAGTTAAAAAGTATTTTAATGATGCTTCTGATATTAATAAATTATTAGAGTTAGAAATTAGAGGGATGAATCTCAATAAATTAATTTCTAAACCAATTCAACACCCAAATCAAGAATTGGATGAAATTGAAATAAATGTTCTAAAAATTAAAATAAATATAAAAAATATTTTATTTGAATTAAAAAAAATATAAAATAATATAATATAATATATAAAAGAATTAAAAATTCTTATTTTAATTTAAAATTATATTTTAGTGTAAGATGCACAATAGTTTTTGATACTATTAGATATAGTTTAATTCTATAAAATATAATAAAGGTAGAATTCTACTTAATTTATCCTATCAGAATAATCCTTTAATCAGGCACTTTATTAATTTTAAAAAAAAGGATTTCTTTATATTTGGGGTATGAACCCAAAAGCTTATATTTAGCTTATTTTTAATTAATTAATTACTATAAAAAAGATTGTAAACGGTTTAATTAAATAAATAAATTAATTATCATTATTAATTTATTAATTAATATATTAAATTATTTATTGTATATATATATATATTAATATAATAAATAACTGAAAAAATTAATATTAATTATATTATTATTTTGTAATTTATTAAATTTTCAAATTTTATATAGCAAATTTGTATTTAATATGAATATTATGAAGAAAAAAAAAGAGAAATTATTAAATGTTTAATAATGTCTATTAAATATTTTAATATAAAAAAAAAAAAAATCTATATAATAATTTATATTAAATAAAATAAATTTTTATGGTTTAGGTAATTTATTTTAAATTTATTTTACATATAAATTTTAGTGAATATTTTATTTTAATAATAAAATGTTTATTATTAGTAGTAATTAATATTAAAAATTTAAGAAA